TTTCCACCAAGAGCGCTTTATGAAACTTTTTGATTCCCGAATTTGGAGTGTCCTAATTTCACGTGATTCACAGGGTTCAATTCGTCGACATTGCATGATCAAAGGTGTAGTACTGCTTGTACTTGTAGTAGCGGTCCTTATATACAATCGAAATAGGGTCGAAAGAAAAAATATCTATTTGATGGGGCTTCTTCCTAAACCTCTGCGTTCCATTGGACCCCCCAATTATACATTGAAAGAATCCTTTTGGTCTTCCAATCTCAATAGGTTGATTGTTTCGCTCCTGTATCTTCCAAAAGGGAAAAATATCTATGAGAGTTGTTTCATGGATCCGAAAGAAAGTACTTGGGTTCTTCCAATAACTAAAAAGTGTATCATGTCTGAATCTAACTGGGGTTCGCAGCGATGGAGGAATGCGATCGTAAAAAAGAGGAATTCCAGCTGTAAGATATCGAATGAAATTGCAGCTGGAATTGAGATCTCATTCAAAGAGAAAGATATCAAATATCTGGAGTTTTTTTTTGTATCCTATACGAATGATCCGATCCGCAAGGACCATGATTGGAAATTATTTGACCGCCTTTCTCCGAGTAAGAAGCGAAACATAATCAACTTGAATTCGGGACAGCTATTCGAAATTTTAGTGAAACATTTGATTTGTTATCTCATGTCTGCTTTTCGTGAAAAAAGACCAATTGATGAGGGGGGTTTCTTCAAACAACAAGGAGCTGAGGCGACTATTCAATCAAACGAGATTGAACATGTTTCCCATCTCCTCTCGAGAAACAAGGGGGGTATTTTTTTGAAAAATTGCGCTCAATTTCATATGTGGCAATTCCGCCAAGATCTCTTCGTTATTGGGGGGAAGAATCGGCACAAATCGGATTTTTTGAGGAACGTCTCGAGAGAGAATTTGATTTGGTTAGACAATGCGTGGTTGGTAAACAGGAATCGGGTTTTTAGCAAGGTACGGAATGTATCGTCAAATATTCAATATGATTCCATAAGATCCATTTTCTTTCAAGTAACGGATTCTAGCCAATCGAAAGGATTTTCTGATCAATCCATAGATCCTTTCAATTCCATTAGTAATGAGGGTTCGGAATATCACACATTGATCAATCAAACGGAGATTCAGCAACTAAAAAAAAGATCAATTCTTTTAGATACTTCCTTTCTTCAAACGGAACGAACAGAGATAAAATCAGATCGATTCTCAAAATACCTTTCCGGATATTCCTCAATGGCTCGGCTATTCCCGGAACGTGAGAAGCAGATGAATAATCATCTGCTTCCAGAAGAAATAGAAGAATTTCTTGGGAATCCTACAAGATCAATTCGTTCTTTTTTCTCTGATAGATGGTCAGAACTTCATCTGGGTTTGAATCCTACCGAGAGGTCGACTATAGATCAGAAATTGTTGAAGAAACAACAAGGTGTTTCTTTTGTCCCTTCGAGGCGATCGGAAAATAAAGAAATAGTTGATATATTCAAGATAATTACGTATTTACAAAATACCTCCTCAGTTCATTCGATTGCAGCAGATCCGGGATGGGATATGGTTCCGAAGGATGAACCGGATATGGACAGTTCCAATAAGATTTCATTCTTGAACGAAAATGCATTTTTTGATTTATTTCATCTATTCCATGATCGGAACAAGGGGGGATACAGGTTGCACCACGAGTTTGAATTAGAAGAGACATTTCAAGAAATGGCAGATCTATTCACTCTATCAATAACCGAGCCGGGTTTAGCCTATCATAATAAGGAATTTGGCTTGTCTATTGATTCCTACGGAAAATTATTGAATGAGGTATTCAACTCCGGGGATGAATCGAAAAAGAAATCTTTATTGGTTCTACCTTCCATTTTTTATGATTTATTTTTATTGGTTCTATCTTCTATTTTTTATGATTTATTTTTATTGGTTCTACTTTCTATTTTTTATGATTTATTTTTATTGGTTCTACTTTCTATTTTTTATGAAGAGAATGAATCTTTTTATCGAAAGATAAAAAAAAAATCGGTCCGGATCTCCTGCGGGAATGATTTGGAAGATACAAAACCAAAAATAGCGGTATTTGCTCACAACAACATAATGGAGGCGATCCATCAATATAGATTGATACGAAATCAGATTCAAATCCAATATAGTACCTATGGGTACATAAGAAATGTATTGAATCGATTCTTTTTAATGAATCGACCCGATTGCAACTTCGCATATGGAATTCAAAAGCATCCCATAGGAATTCAAAAGCACCCAATAGGAAATGATATTCTGAATCATCTAACTATAATAATAGATAAGATCAACCAACATTTATCCAATTTGAAAAAGATTAAGAAGAAGTGGTTCGATCCTCTTATTTCTCGAACCGAGAGATCCACGAATCTGGATCCTAATGTATATAGATACAAATGTTCCAATGGAAGCAAGAATTTCCAGGAACATTTGGAGCATTTCGTTTCTGAGCAGAAACACCGTTTTCAAGTAATGTTCGATCGATTACGTATTAATCAATATTCGATTGATTGGTCCGAGGTTATCGACAAACAAGATTTGTCCAAGTCACTTCGTTTCTTTTTGTCCAAGTCACTTCTCCTTTTGTCCAAGTCGCTTCTCTTTTTATCTAAGTCACTTCCTTTTTTCGTTGTGAGTCTCGGGAATATCTCCATTCATAGGGCCGAAATCCACATCTATGAATTGAAAGGTCTGAATGATCAACCCGGCAATCAGTTGTTAGAATCAATAGGTGTTCAAATCGTTTATTTGAATAAATTGAAACCCTTCTTATTGTATGATCATGATACTTCCCAAAGATCGAAATTTTTAATCAATACAGGAACAATATTACCTTTTTTGTTCAACAAGATACAAAAGTGCATGATTGACTCATTCCGTACTAGAAAAAATCGCAAGAAATCCTTTGAGAACACGGATTCCTATTTCTCAATGATATCCCACGATCGAAACAATTGGTTGAATCCTCAGAAAAGTTCATTGATATCTTCTTTTTATAGAGCAAACAGACTTCAATTCTTGAATCATCCCCATTGCTTCTGGTTCTATTGTAACAAAGGATTCCATTTTTATGGGGAAAAGACCCGTATCCATAATTATGATTTTACATATGCACAATTCCCCAATATCTTGTGCATTCGCAACAAAAAATTTTCTTTGTGTTTCGGTAAAAAAAAACATGTTTTGGGAGAGAGAGAGACTATTTCACCAATTGAGTCACAGGTATCTGGCATATTCATACCTAACAATGTTTCACAAAGTGGTAACAAAACGTATAACTTGTACAAATCTTTCCATTTTTCAATTCGATCTGATCCATCCGTTCCTATTTACTCGATTGCAGACATTTCGGGAACACCTGTAATAGAGGAACAAATAGTCAATTTTGAAAGAACTTATTGTCAGCTTCTTTCAGATATGAATCTATCTGATTCAGAAGGGAAAAACTTGCATCACTATCTCCGTTTCAATTCAAACATGGGTTTGATTCACACTCCATGTTTTGAGAAATATGTGCCGTCCGGAAAGAGGAAAGAACTGAGTCTATGTCTAAAGAAAAACGTTGAGAAGGGGGAAGTAGGTAGAACCCTTCAACGAGATAGTGCTTTTTCAAATCTCTCAAAATGGAATTTGTTCCAAACCTATATGCCATGGTTCCTTACTTGGACGGGGTGTAAATATCTTTATTTCACCTTAAAAAACAATATTTATTTGATATTGAATATTCCCTTTCAATATTCCCTAAGTGGCAGTCAAAATTTTGTGTCCGTTTTTCATGATATTATGCATGGATCAGATATATCATGGCCAATTCCTCAGAAAAAGTGGTGGTCGATTCTTCCACAACGGAATCTGATAAGTGAGAGTTCGAGTAAGTGTTTACAGAATCTTCTTCTGTCCGAAGAAATGATTCATCGAAATAATGAGTCACCCATTCCATTGATATGGACACATCTGAGATCACCAAATGCTTGGGAGTTCCTCTATTCAATTCTTTTCCTTCTTCTTGTTGCTGGATATCTCGTTCGTACACATCTTCTCTTTGTTTTCCGAGCCTCTAGTGAGTTACAGACAGAGTTAGAAAAGATCAAATCTTTGATGATTCCATCATACATGATTGAGTTGCGAAAACTTCTGGATAGGTATCCTACATCTGAACTGAATTCTTTCTGGTTAAAGAATCTCTTTCTAGTTGCTCTGGAACAATTAGGAGATTCTCTGGAAGAAATACGGGATTCTGCTTCTGGCGGCAACATGCTATTGGGTGGTGGTCCCGCTTATGGGGTCAAATCAATACGTTCTAAGAAGAAATATTTGAATATCAATCTCATCGATCTCATCAGTATCATACCAAATCCCATCAATCGAATCACTTTTTCGAGAAATACGAGACATCTAAGTCGTACAAGTAAAGAGATCTATTCATTGATAAGAAAAAGAAAAAACGTGAACGGTGATTGGATTGATGATAAAATAGAATCCTGGGTCGCGAACAGTGATTCGATTGATGATGAAGAAAGAGAATTCTTGGTTCAGTTCTCCACCTTAACGACGGAAAAAAGGATTGATCAAATTCTATTGAGTCTGACTCATAGTGATCGTTTATCAAAGAATGACTCTGGTTATCAAATGATTGAACAACCGGGATCCATTTACTTACGATACTTAGTTGACATTCATAAAAAGTATCTAATGAATTATGAGTTCAATAGATCCTGTTTAGCAGAAAGACGGATATTCCTTGCTCATTATCAGACAATCACTTATTCACAAACCTCGTGTGGGGCTAATAGTTCTCATTTCCCATCTCATGGAAAACCCTTTTCGCTCCGCTTAGCCCTATCCCCTTCTAGGGGTATTTTAGTGATAGGTTCTATAGGAACTGGACGATCCTATTTGGTCAAATACCTAGCGACAAACTCCTATGTTCCTTTCATTACGGTATTTCCGAACAAGTTCCTGGATGACAAGC